ACGGTCCGCGCAGAAGAGGACCTACTAGTGATGCAATCTTCGGGCATTCCCTTTATCGACTTTGAGAATGATCTGGCGCCAGATTCTTTCCACTCAATCCAAGTCATTCCCACAACTTATGTTGCGGAAGGGACGACCATACCGAAGCCAAGGATCTCTGATAACAGCTTGATGGTAGCCAAAGTAATGATAGAAAGCGGATATCCGCCAGGAACAGGAATCGGTCTAGCCGGGCCAGTAAAACTCAAGAAAACTGTTGACAGATATGGGCTAGGGCCCACAAAGCAAAACAAGAAAAGAATAGCAGCCGAGAAGCGAGAGAAGAGACTAGCCAGGTTGGAAGGAAGAGACCCAGTATCACCAGGGTTGGGAGAGGTCCCCCACATTTCAGCAACATTTCCCAAGCCTGCCTATGTCTATCAGCCGCAACCATTCTTCTTTGATGAAGACGAGGAAGAACAGTACTCAGAGAAGGTAGAAGAACTGCTAGTCCTGGCAAAGAAGTCGCGAGAACTGAAGTCAGTCTTTGAATACGATGATATCCCAGAAGAAGTTATGTGCTGGGCATTTTCTCAGAGCATACAAGTTGCAACCATCCAAGACAGTTCAGTCCCTCAGATTCACAGTGCTATTCGTCCAGCCGCTCCCGGAGAAAGGCTCAAAGGCTGGAAGATCACCCCCTTTCCTCGCTTTAGGGTTAGGACTCTTCTAGTACTTCCTTGACTTTACTGTAAGCTCTTTAAGGAAGGTAGCTTCCCCCTATAGATGGTCTTATACAGCAACCTATTCTCCGGAATCGGGTTATAGGTTATCCGCTGCTAATAGATACCTATAGATGGTCTTATACACTTCATTGTAGTTGTTAACCGGCCCTACATTCCTGACGTTAGGCACTCTTAGCTCTTTAAGGAAGGTAGCTTACTCCCGATTCCCCGTCTTATCGGTTTCGGAAGATCGGGTTCTAATGACAGCCTTAATTAGCACCTAACAACGCATCTTCACAGACCAAGAACTACGAGATCACCCCTTTCATTCTGGGGTGACGGAGGCCATTCGAGCCTTTTTTTCATGCTTTTCCCGGAGGGCAGCAATCAATAGGATTTTCCTAATCTTCCCACGTGAAAGATGCCTTTCCGCAGGGACCAGGAGATTGGATCTAGCCATAAGAAGAATAACGACGAAAACCAGCCCCACGAACCCTTAACGAAGTTCGCAGAGATTGAATCCCCCATGTTTTGAGAATTGGCATCCATGCAACCGCATGTCTAGCCGACCGTATCATTTTGACACTAATCGGAGACAAGTCGCGATCATGAATTCGGAATTTCTTCGCAAATTCAAGACCACCAGAATTAGAGATCCAATATTTAGGTGTAGATATTTTTTTACCCCTAATCGGTTGATAATATCTTTATAAACCTCAGCCACCTTCTCGTCGCCGATGACTATATCGTCACCAAGCAAGGCGTACTTACTAAACTTTCTCCCCGGGTATACTCTATCCGCACAATACCACACAATGAAATGATGTGATAGTGCGAACAGCGGCCAAGACGAGAGGTAACCCAACGGTTGCCCGGTGGAAAACCGAACAAGACGCGGGGTGCCCTTGCAAGGGCCAGGAGCCCGGAATGCATTCACTCCGAGTCCAGATATGACCCAAGCAAAAGCAACTTCCATATTACATAACTGATTAATAACTAGACTCTGGAACGACAATGGAAATCTATCCGTTGCCGAAGAGAGATCGAAACTTCTCAGTATATTTATATATATTATTATATATTATTCATTTTCTTATTATATAGCGGCGTATGCTAGTATATAGCATGTATTATTATCGTATAGCGTAAGAAGAATGAATTCATAGAGTATCGTAGTATCGCTAGTATAGCTATATACGAATTAATTAATATAGTGTAGTAGTCTCGCGTAATACGCATTTATATCTCTCTTTCCGCGGAGGAGATAAAGTGCTTTAATGATTCATTTCTTTCTATCTCGTTCTCATAAGTCGGCTATGAGTGGACCGGGAATAGTATCTTTAAAGAAAGAAAGAGTACCGTATTGATTGGACAGTTGCGAGAGTTACAGGAAATAAGAACGGAAAGGGGGAGAGATCTCATTTCAAAGAAGGGAAGCGATAGAGTACGAAAGATTCCCGATTGAGACAAGGGGAAGAAAAACTTAAATATCAAATCCGGATGAAAGGCGCACCCACTAAAAATAGAATTCATCAACACTTGAAAGCAAAAATGAAAGACACTTTAATAGAATTCATACTTGTGATAGTGCTACTTTAAGAATGGAAATACTATACCTTACAAAACCTTAAATGACTTAAAGCTTAATTACAATAAATACACTTGGTAGTTGTCCGAATCAGGACGACGATCACAAGGCTTAAGGAAGACAAAAAGGGAAATCCAAAACAGGAGATTTAGCCCTTGAAGACCGACGGCTGCATAACTTTATATATAAGCTGAATACACAAAGGAAGAATACAAATAAGAAGAAGAAAAAGAATTATAATATAATAATAAGACACTACACAGACAGAACGGGCATTAGAAAAATAAAGAAAATACAAGAAGAACACTCGCACATGAGGCCCATTTGTCGGAGAAAGCACGCAGGCATGGGAGAATGGTCCTTGTGCCGGGGAGTCGCCGGCTCCCACCTTCCCTCGAAGTTCATTGATATGGTTGAGCGAGGGAAGCTCACGAGCTCGACGTTCATGCCCGGGGGGCGGAGTCAGATACCGCGTGCATGCCAGACGCTTTGTCAGTGAATTAGAGTGTACTCACTATATAAAGATATACAATAGTCCCGCAAGCTGCAATCGGAGGAGATTCCGCTAAATGGACTCGGAATGACTTCAGTCGAGCCCTCCTTTCAACTCATTCGGAACCAGGTCGGAAAAAGATTCGAATCCCTTGAGGAAGGGCGATAAGGAAAAGAACTCTACCTTCCCTCGATGTATGTCTTTTCGCGGCTTCCCCCTCTTCGAAATGTGTCCGGGCAGGGACAAAACAACTATAGAATAGCTGCCGGTCGGAGGTATGGGAGACAGCATGGGCTAACACACTCCCTTTTTGAAGCCTTGGTTTGACTGCAACAACCCCCTTTCTGCATCTGCCTGTCTATTTCTCGACCTCGACACATGGCAGATGGTCACTTCATCAAAATACTGCATTAGACGTAAGGCCTTCTGTCTGTATGGTATCAACTTCTCGTACTTTGTACTCATCATTAATCTGCTTAAGAACCAGCTGGCAGGAAGGTAGTTCTGTATAGTGGGTATTCCTATCGGGTTGTTAACTGAAACTTAACTCCTTGCTTTTAGCATAGTGGAGTATTCTAGATATGATCTGTCGTTCTCCTTATTCATAGTCAGTCCTCTGCCGCTGCTCTTCATTATAGTCCTCTGCCGATAGTAGTATCCTTTCTCTTTTCTCTTATCCTTAATGCTTCATGTTAATATTTTCTACCGTAGTAACTAAAGTACTAGTCCTTCTAAAGTAACGGACTCTCCCAGAGTCCTCGCTATAATAACAGCCCCAACCATAGTTGCTAATGCCAGAGTTCGAGTGTTTGGTGTTAAATGACACGGGTCGAACGTTTGAGGTTCACTGAGGGTTTCCATTACCCGGTCGTGAATTCCACCAGAATGAAAACAAGGAAATCCGATGTTTCTAAGTTTCTAATCGGACATTCCATAGACAAGTTAAAAGCAAAAAGCGAGGGTCGCCTTTGTAGGAGAATGGAGTCATGGAAATTCCCCCTAAGCTTCTTGCTTTTGGAAAACGCCTTTGGAGTACCGGGTTCCGGATTTGCTTTTCCGTTCTTCTGTTTTCTTGATTATCTCTTTGGTGGTTTATAAATAAAGGATTCCGTAATACTGGTTGTTTAGACACAAATATGGAAAACAAACGTTGCATATTGTTGTGTTTCCGCTGTTCTTTCTTAAACCTTTTTTTTTCTTGTTCCCTATAACCGTTCAAGATCAAGTCAAGTCTAGTAGAGCAAGCAAAAGGTTCTTATTTTTATGCTTGCTTTCTTTTTACGTACGCTTCAAAAAGAAGAAAGACAAAAGATGTTTGGTTCCTCAGTTTGACTGAGAAAAGATTTGGGAAAGGAACGTGTACCCCTAATGTAACCATGTTCTCTGACTTAAGGAAGCTTTGAAAGCCTGTAGAAGACTTCCTTATTTGAGAGGTATGGTTTGAGTTCAGATACGGAACTCTACTTATTCTATGCGTGACCTCTATATCGACACTCTGTTTGCTGTGCAAAACTTCTCCTTTGAATGAAGAAAGCTTTGGGAGTTTCATTACGAACTAAGACCCAAGGCAGGTGCAGTGAATAGAGCAATGTGCGGGTTGGGGTTTAAGGAGGAATAGGAATGCAAGCTCCAAGCATAGCTTCTCGCATAGCTAGAATAGGAGAATAGGGCCATTTAAGCCACGCCAGCATATGCTAGGCAGGATTCTATTGAGCAGGATAAACGTGAGTTTCTTGGCACCGGGGATTGCCATTGAACTCGTTTGGGTAAGGCAACGCAACCCTTTATTAGATTAGGCCCGCTTCTCCGATGAGAGATGGCTTTGGCCGATTCCCTTGTCACCTCGCCCTCCCCGCTCAAACTCAAAGTCTTAAAAGAGAGGGAGCTCCAGAGCTCTTCCCTTTGGGACACTCCGCCATGGTGAACTCCACTCTTGGCAACTGCCATCTGCCGTAGCAAAATGACCTTCCAAGATAAGAAATAGGGTCGGGCCAACATCGCCATTCCTCTTAATTCGGAATGGGACTATACTTGGTCATTGCCGTACAAAATCCAGATGGAAGGAACATTTGTCTACCCCGACTCAGAAGCGAAAGTGATAAATGTGAAAGCTGAATCTCAGGTTCCTAGATAACATATAGCACAGTAAATAGGCGCGTTGACTCAGTCTAATAAGCATGGCGACGGTCGAGCGCTCTCTCCAACACGAACAACAGGCCTCCCCGAAGGACTTAAGGACAAATGCCCAGGCCTAGGTCAGAGAGGCATAGGTTTATCTAGTCCAGGTAGGCTATATGAAAGAAGGGGAGAAACCCACTTGCTGTTACTAAGTCATATCCCTTAACGCTGCTGCCGCGAAACCCAACCAATTCTACGAGGACCTGCGCCCTATCTCAATCAGTACTTCTCTCTCCAAGGAGGAGCCTACTAGGCCCTTCACTCCTGAATGGGTATAGAGATGTCTTCAACAAAGCATGTCCCCGAAAGACTACTTCCTGCACCTACCCGGCCCCTGCCTAAATGTGACTTAAGTTCGGTACGGGTTGGGGTAAGGCTAAGCCAAGCTACCACCTACCCCTCACTTGAGGGATGTTGCGAGAGGTAGTACCCCTTCTTGGCCGAGAGCGTACATAAATGATGTGGTCCCCTGATTTTATTACGAATATAAGTAACAGGAGATTGGTCTTTTGTAGCGTGATGAGTCACTATAGAGATCGAGGTTGAGATAAAATCACATACTGTTTGGGCTTGGCGCTTCGACCGAGTAAGCCAGCTCTTTCCCTCTACCTCTTTTGTTTTCATCCCCGCATGCTGGTATGTCTGCCCGTCTGCAAGACCCAGCTAAAGCAAATATCATCCTCATCCAGTTCCCTGGGGACTCTCTCTTGACTTGTAGTTCGTCACTTTAAGGCAACGACAACAGCTTCGGTGTAAGCACCAGTTCTAACTGTGACTTAGAATCAGACCTTGGTTACGGCTTCATCATCAACTTAGACTTTAGCCCTGACTTTGACACAAGCTACAGCCTTGCCCCATTTTGAAACTGGCAGTGGTAACTCCAGCCTTTAACTCCCTTTTATGTCCCCTACTAAGATAAGAAGCGGGAGCGTGAACCGCTTTCCATATCTTGTACAATAGTTACAATAGTTTTTGAGAACTACTTCGTGGGCCTTCCCAAATCCGTAGGAGCTTGGCTGAGGAAGTACGCTGCTTTAGTCCTGTTCCGTATGGCAGGGTGTTGTTTGTGTTCCGCCTTATATAGAACCAGACCTTATATATCTCTGTCAATAATGGGTATTGAAGTTGGATCCAATCAACCACTAAAAGAGGACCTAAAAATGTTCCAACCACGCATAAGTGTGAAGATTGAATCCTGTAATTTATTTCATAACATATATATCAGTAGTACAAAAGAAAAGGGCACTGGTTCACGCATTACGGGTTGATTCCTGTTACCTTTATAAATAAATGGAAGGGGGCACTTCACCGAATGGAGCGATAGGTAAAGTATGGGACGTTCAGTAAACAATCCCTTAGCTCAAGTCCTCGGAGATACCCAACTGGGAGCGGAGAAGGCAGAGGCGGAGACGGAGCCGGTTTGGAAGCGTCAACGCAACAAAAAGATAAGCCAAAAACGTGAAGTAGAGGGATCCCATCCTTACGGATGAGCTGCGTCGAATGAGCCAGATCCGCTGGACAGATTGACAGTCAAAAGGGAAGATGGGGTGGGCTTGTTCGTCTTTCGTATGCCCTTCCCCCTTGTCTAGTGGCCTTTCTGCGTTCCTCTGTTTAACGGTGGAACGGTTGTTTGGCCTCGTTCTTTAAGAAACAAAAGAACCGGATGAACCAAAGGGAAACCAGAAACCGAAAGGAGGGGTTCGGGAGACTCGCAATGAAACGGATATAAGATAGGGTTTCAACTCCTCTCCCATAAGGTTGAGTGTCAGTCACCTCGTTTCCTCGGCCTATTCTTGAATGTCAGTCAGTAGTAGGGTATCTCATTCTGGTTCTGAACGCTGGTCAAGTTGCTGTGTATTCCCCTTAGCATTACCGATGAGCTGCTCCCTCCCCCGGTTCACTACCAGGTGTTCCATTTTTTTTGAATTGATGTCTTCCGCTGGAGCACTTGCCTGAGTCGATTATCCAGAATCCCTGGAGCTTTTCCTATCTTTTTGCTTCTTGTTGCTAGCCTTCGATTGTATGGTTTCCTGTATCGCTGTTGTCGAGCTCCAGCCCGATCCCTCTCGTACTTGGTGTTCCCCGATCCTGGGCCTTCCCCCTCTGTTTCTGTTCGTCCCGGGATGGGATAGAGCCTTGTACCCTTTCACTAAAGGGACGGTTCCCGAGCTTGGCCGCACCAAATCCTGGAAGTGGCACCGCTTTGGCGATTGGCAAGACATATCCGAGGAGCGCTGCCTGAACGAAGCGTGGGCGTAAAGCATCAAGTGGAGGCGCCGAATCGTTGCAAGAGGGGGGTACTAAGCGGGATCGACCGGTCAAAGCCAAGGGAAGACGAGCTGGCCAAAAGAAAAGGCATAGGGCCAAGGCTGCGCTGGCAGGCTCATCTCACTTATTGTGTGCTTTTATGGCCATCAAGGGAAAGTGCACTTTAGCTCGATTCCGTTTCAACAACGTGTTTGTTTCCAAACCACCGCTCAGCCCCCTAAAACTATGGCATCAAGGTCGGCAACCCCCAAGGGTCGGGCCTCAACCAA